TTCGGCTGCTGTCACCTTCACTAACGACGACCTCATGCTGAAAACAACTGAACACAATCGCCCCAACTATGTGATTGGGGAGATTGACAATCACAAGGTCAATCGCATCCTGTTAGACCCTGGTTCGTCGGTCAGCCTTCTGCCCCTGCGACCCCTCAAAGGGAACCAACCAAAGCAGAAGTTAAGGCCAAGATGTTCCCCAAAACGGCAGAAAGATCTAAGCCAGCCTCGAAACTACAGAGCCGGCCGGAATCATCAGCAATTCCCTCTTCAAAGAATGACGAAGGTTCAGAAGGGGAAGCTATTCTCGATGCAGCAAGCAACGCAGAATCATAAGAGGTTTTTATTCCTCGATGATACATCAAGTGACGCAGGGTCAAGTGTGCTCCACGTCGGAAGTGAATCTGATTCCGAAAGAGAAGCCGAGCTGACTTAGTCGTCCAAAGGCCCTAAGTGAGTAAGGTGACATACGAGAGGGAACTTCTAGAAATGGAATTCTTCCCCGAAAAGAGGTCCAGACGATGCGCACTCCTGATGGGCTCACAAAATCCATGGCAAAAAATGGAGGTATCGGTTGTGCAAGACCTGAAGACGTTTATGTCCCATCCTAGTTGGCCGGGAGGCGTGGGACCTTGTTCTACCAGTCGACTGAGCAGCCCCTCTGGAGAGAAGACCAGATTCATAAGGAAGATCCTTACAAAGATGCCACCGAACCGGTGAAGACTCATTACTATTCACCGAAGGTTAAGGCTTTCTTAGAGAAGGCGGGATACAACTTCAGGCAGCTTTCATTTTTTTTAATATAATGGTAAGCCGGGTCAATCTGCTATTCAGTTAAAAAACCTTGAATTATGCTTTCTTAACTTCCGAATTGAAATTCGTATAAAAGTCGATGGATGCGGCGTGGTTACCATAGCTCATGCATTTATTTCAATCTCTGGAAAAGAGTTTTGGGGTTTCGGGTACTAAAAGAAAAAGGCTCTACTCTACCCAGCTTTTATCCCGTAGTTGCATTTCTCTCCCGGTTATTAAGTAATAAGCCCTATTTGATCTAGTAAGGGGAAGGGGTTTTTCTAAAGGTCACAAAGAAAGGTTCCTGGAATCTAATTTTGTTGGCTTAGCATTCGCATGCCACTCCCAATCCGACGAGAGAAAGGAAGAATTCTTGCACTAAATAGTATCCGTTTGTAAGGAGTGTATGAGCGACCCCTGCAAGTGCACTGAGAAGTAGTGCATTCATTCTCTCCCTTAGAGTCGGGGAGCATGAGGTGAGTCATAAGCCTGGACAATGAGAAGCACATGCCTTAGCTTATGGGTAAAATAAAGAGAGAAGTGTCCTTCTTCCCTTTTTGGCCACTAATGTGTGTGGTGCCCCTCTATTCACGTAATAGACTCTTGCTATTCTATTGGGTTGTTCATCCTTTTCACATGCATACAACTCGGTATAGAAATGCCAGGCTCAAAAGCATTCGAGCATATCTTTTTTTGAGTAGCTGCAAGTGAGCCCTTATTTTATTAGTATTAGTAAAATCGCTGTCTTGATCTAAATATAGGCCTTTAGGCTAAGATATCAACGGATAGTTCTTTCTTAATGGGATGAGGGGAATAAGTAGCTGATCAAGAGAGATGTGAGAAGCAGGCTGTACTGCAATCTAACTAAGTGGTGTGTGGGATCCGGCAAAACCGGCGACCATCAGGGTAAGAAAGCCCCAAAATGAGTATAGTACTTTATTCATTCGAAGCAAACTCAACTAATAAGAAATAGATTATTCCCTAATCACTTGAGATGCTGGGGAAGCCGGCAGCTGTGCCCTAACTCACTCCTTTTAGTCATTTTTTTTTCAAAGAAAGCCTGGTGTTCTTTCGCCTTGCATAACGTAAGGAAGACAGACTGTCACACGGCCTAAGAGAGAGAAAGAAAAGTCAGTGACGGCAGAGCTTGAAGTCACTAGAGGCATTCTACTTCTCGGTTCTTTTACCAGCCAGCCTACGGCACCTGAGCATCTGCACGACGTTCTCATATGATCCTGTAACTGGGCTGGGCCTAGGCAGTTCGGAAGAAGGGTATCGTCAAGACTTCTCGAGAATAGACGAAGGGGAAAGGAAGTTAATGAATGGCAGAAGGCCGGATTGGAAAGTGCGGTTCGCTTTCTATGGAGATAAGAACAAGGAAGCACTGGCCATGGCAAGCATTGGTTGGAAGAAAAGGGCGGAGCTTTAAGTATGCAGGAGGGGCTCGAGCCTTGATGGATTTCTGCGTGACATAAGTGATGTCGAACTCTGATAACAACAGCTGCCATCGAGCAGTCCTTCCTGATAATGCTGGCTTCTCGAACAGATACTTCAATGGGTCCATCCTGGACAAAAGCCAGACTTGGTAGGCTAGCATGTAGTGTCTAAGTCTCTGCGTGGCCCAGACAAGCGCAAGGCATGCCTTTTCAAGCGAAGAGTATCTAGACTCATAGCCCCCTATGTTATAAGTGGTAAGGGGAGAGTCTTACTCAGAAAAAAAAAAGCCCTTTCCCCTTTCTCTAAAAAGTAAGCTCGTTCCACCCCTTCGACGAATTCTTTTGCAGCAGCTTGAACTGAACCCGGGCTATCAACGAGAGAAAAACAAACCCCATTACTCGATCAGGGGATCTAAGCCACAGCCCTATTCCCGACTCAAAATCCATAAAGGACTTTAAGGGAGAACTGCTCTCTCTATCTCAGCTGCTTTCCCTACTACCGGCACAAGAGGGACTTTTTCTCTAAAGCCTACTTCCTCTCTCTGATCTCCAAACCCCTTTTTCTCTCTCTAAATCTTTTTGTTGCTGAGGAGGAGTTCCCGATAATCCCCTCATCAGGTTTCTCGGAGGCTTCTACCCCGGTTATCTCTCCTGAAATCACTCCACTTCCATCTCCGAGAAGCGTATCCGACGAATTTCTTCCTAAAACGGTGTCAGTTATGGTCGCAGCAGCGGATGCTGCCTCCACATCACACTTTGTTCCTCCACCTGCTAACAACACTATAGAAGAAGAGCTGGCACAACTGCGGAGGCGATTGGAAGAAAAAGAAGCTGAAGTTGCCAATTTGACGGCACGTATGGTTGGTGTGAACAATCAAGCCCAACAAGTGGCGGGCCAAGCTCAACAAGTGGTTGGTCAAACCCAACAACCAACGGGGGCACCTCTGGAGAATGCGTTCTTGAGTTAGAAGTAGTTCTAGATGCAGACGATAAGACGCGTCTTCGTCTGCTAACTAGGAGAAAGAGAAGACACCCGGCGGCATAGATTTGATTCCAGGTTGGACGGCAAAAAGCGGGCGGGGATATCTATTAAAATAAAGGAATTTGTGGATAGATTGACTACCTAAAGGATTGCTTTGCTTTCTAAATAAAGGGATTCGCGCCTAACTCGCACTGCTTTCAAGAGCTAGCTTTCACACTCCTTCTCTATATAAGATCCATAGCTTAAACAAGACAGCTGCACCGGGATACTAAAAAGGAAAGCGCATCCACAACTGCCGCAGAAAGAACAGGAGCATCTATACTATCTTCCGCAACTTCCGAAAGAGCCACATCAAGAACAAGAGCTGGTACCGCATGTGCCGCAAGACAGGCAGGAATGGGATATATTTATAAAAGAACAATAGCAAGGGGATTCGCCAACAGGAGAGGACCCATTCTTCCAAATAAAAGAAAAGCCGATAGAAAAAGAGAGCTAAGAAGGGCGATAATCCTTAAGCAAGGGCGGGGGCGAGGAGATCACATCTTTCTAACAGACGGGGTAAAGAAGCAAAGAATCTATTCGCGTTGACCGGAGAGTAGCATATAAAATAGGAAATGAAAGCAACGTGTGTAGCTGACCAATTGCAAGGGCTGAGCTAAGGCTAAGCCAATGGCAGGAGACCACCTACCTCAGACAGCTAGCAGATGAAAGATGACTACCAATAGACCAGGCAGGAGACACACCTAGCTAGCACCTGGCTTTCCTGCACCTTGCTTCTAGGCTTACGGAAAAAGGCGAATCCAAGGACTCTTTACTAATAGAATATCATAGGGGACACTTCCTTGAAGAAAGCCGTACTCCCATCAGCTTTCAAGTAGATAAAGAAGTTCAGGCTAATGACATCAGCTATCGGCTATTGGCCTTTGTGAAAGCTTCTCCTCAATATGTTTGATCCCTTTCCAAGCCTTCCTCTTCGTCAATGATTATGGGTCGCTCCTGTCCTGCAGTTCGATACACTACTCTAAGGCCAGTTGCCTATACAGCATCTTGAGTTTATAGTACAGTCAGCTTTGGTTATCGCTATACCCTCTCTAGACAAACGATTTGATTCAAGCCACTCCACTACTGGTACAGTAGCACCCTGCCTTAATAATCGCATAGGCACCCGGGAACCCTACTCAGTAAAGAAGGGGACTCCCTAAACGAGACTGCTAGCTGGTATGGAGGGACTAGCTTTGCTAGCTTCCTAGTCAAATATGCCCTATCCGTCTTACTTTAATATGAATGGTAAAAGACTAAAATAAAGAAAAAAGAAACTTCCTGCAGATTGCTCGAACCACGTAACCTAATCAATGCGCCTATTCCCCTAAATCAAGACAAAAGGGATTCGACGGCTCAAGGGACTTTTTAGCCCAAAAGGGACCTCGCTCAATCAGAAAAAAAAAGTAAATTTTCAATCAACTGATGAATGCCGTCAATCCACTTTCAATCAATCGACGACTGCTCCTCTTCCATTCTGAACTAAAGTGTACCATTCAGAAAAGGTAGGGTTACAGGGCGCTCTGAGGAGGAGATTTGTAAAAAGGATTCCCAATTCATTAGTAGGGGAAGACCCTTATTAAATAACTTAGCTCGAACGTCCAGAGTCAGATGCTTAACCCATGCCATCCCCTTCAGCCTTAGAAAGTGTTATCCCATAATCTATCATTCTCAAAAATTCCCCAAAGGGCCCCCGGGCTTGACAAGTTCAGCAAAACCGTAGAGAGAGCGGGCTACCCCTAGCTTAGCCTATCCAATATCCGATTCAAAAAGAGCTTGGATTGCTGCTTTTCCTCTCTCTGTATAAAGTCAGTCAGTCCCAGTGTTGGAAGGAAAGAAGGGATTAATCTCAATTAGGCAGGTAGCAACGTCCATAGGTAAAGCACACTTCCTTAAGGGCTAAGAGTGACGGTAAGGTCCTCTGCTTACAGTTAGTCAGGAAGATAACTCAAGAAGAGAAGCTTAGAGGCCTTACTCAACTAAAAGCACAGGAAGGAAGGCAAGCTACATCTCAAAGCAAGAAGTATAAGTCCTATTAGGTAGGTACCATTTTGGATGAGGCGGCACTCCTTCAAAAGCGAAGCTAGAGACAAAATCGAATGAAATAGATGGCTGGGCTGGTTGAAGGGTTGCATGAAGGTAAGACCTTAGTGAGATATAGTTATAGAAGTCTAACTAAAAGGAAAGCGCCTCTCGTTTGAAATTAGACTCGCGTGCGTCTCGCTGTTTCATATAATCCATCTGTAATCATATATGCAATGCAACCAGGGAACAAAGCTAATTGTCAAGCGATTCATGCCACCGTCCAAAAAACAGTCAAATAGTTGGGTATGTTGGGGGTATCGAAAGAAAAGATCAGACTCCATGATGCTATTTTCTGGGCAGGTTGTTCTTCGCTTTCAACTATTCTAAGGCACGCCCACACCCTGGCCTTCCTTCCCTCAATTGACATAGTCAAGGGGCCCTCTATGATCTGAATCTTAAGGACAGGACCCTACCCAAGATATAGACCTAGTGCTTTCGCACAGGAGGATATCCAAGGCAGAGATTAGATAGGAGGCTAAATGGGGACTATACCCAAGCGCATAAATTTCCAAAGGAGGCGACCCCCCAGTCTTTCTGGCAAAGGAAACTCCCTGCATTGACTTATGGCACACCTCTAAGATGCTCACCTGAGAGTTAGCAGCATAAACAAAGATGAATTTGTGAATGAGAAATACAAGCAAATAGTTGGGTATGTTGGGGGTACCCAGGGAAGGGGAAAAGGTCAAACTCCTAGTTTTTGATGCCAAATCATACCTAGCTATGACCTGATTGAATATGATCGAGGAAACTACTTACTACCAAATCGGCCTTGTCCGTACCTCTCGCATGAAAAGTACAGTGCGCGTTCCCCAGGCAATAAGGGGGGCAGTTATACCTTTTTTGGTCTCCCGGTCGGGACCATCATCAGCAGAGTAGAACGGGAGCCATTTGTTCTTCCCGTCTTTGCCTTTGACTTCTCTGCATATGGGTGTGGAACCACTTATGTACTGGACATCGTATGCCCTCTTGGTCCAGATTACACTATCTGCCCCACGCCGCTGCAAAAGAAACCCTCGCCTCACTTCCTATTCATTTGTGGGTCGGGACCCTTAATTACTATATTATTTTTTAATGACCACTACGTGCGTTTCATTCTCTTCGACCAGGTCTCGTATTGATCGTGACTCTCAGACAATTTATTGTAGCTCTACTCCTATATCATGGGTGAGAAGGAGAACCGCTGCTCTGGCTCTTGGTGAAAAGGGGCTGGCTAACACGCTTGAGTAGGGTCAGGCGGGCGTCTCCCAAGCACGGGGGAAGACATCATCCATTACAAATCTGACACTTGATAGCCTCAACCAACTAAGTCAATCACGATAGTCCGTATTGGTTTTTTTCTCCTGTAATGAATCTTCTATCCTCTTCTAGGATATTCTTTTATCATTACACCAAGAACCATCCTCACGGAAAGCACTGAGAAAGAGAGAAGAATAAGAGAAGAAAGATAAAGAGAATCTAATATGGCGCTTCAATCGAAACTTAACACTTACTAAGGCTTCAAACTCTAGTCATTAAGACTACTATGAAAGAAAAGTAAGAAAGTCGTTAGTACGGTGGATGCATCGAATTTCATGTGAGAGGCGCGCAGGCAAGCGAATAGGAAAGTCCAGACCGTCATTGAGCCTAGCTCGCCAATCTTTTTTTTTGTATGTAACGATATAGTAATCTTCGCTCAGCTTGTCCCCCATGATTAAATCATTACATGTCTGTATCAATTTCTCATGATACGGCAGAGGTGCATTTGACACACCTACTCGTGCCCAAAAAGCCGCTCCACAGTAGTAAATGAAGAAAAAGAATGAATAGCTTTCTCAATCAGATAGGAGAAGACTATAGACTGATATGCAAACTTTGCGGACGCCTTCCTCGCCTTACCAACTCTCTAAGGGCATCTCGAAGCCAAGGAGTCGAAAGAGATAGATAGAACTTTCCAACGCTGGAAGGTTAGACAAACTTTCTGAAGGCTCAAGCGCAGAGATTTAGAAGTCTCTGGGCGTATAGTTGGGCGATTCCCCTCAATCGATCAATGCTGTGTCTCGCAGGAACCTATTATTATCTAGTTTTGATAGATAAGCTAGGACCAGAAGTTTCATTGCTCGTTTTGGACGGGATAGGTAATGGGCTTGAGTAAAAAGAAGAAGGTCATCTGCATCGATCGTAAGGAATGAGATAAGGGCCGACCTATGACAGCCAGACCTGGAAGAAGGCAGAGAGCCCTAGGACGATAGTTAGGAAGATGGGTGCATGTAAAGGGAGGATTAAGTCTAGGCAGTAGGCCCGAAGGGGAAGGGTAATGAAAAAAAATGGTTTGGGAACGGGATAGGTGCAGTGCTAGTATGACTGAAGCACTTCCCCTTTATCGTCCACTGAAGCCGTGGACAGTCCCGGTACGGGAATAGAGCAGTGCTACTGGCGTGGCGCTGCCGCAAGAGGTCGGAAATATCCAATCCACCTGGCACCGACTAACAAAGGAGAGGGATATAAAAAGAATGAAGTAATGAAAGAGGAAGCCTGCCTTTATGAATGAATAGACTCAGTCCTTAGGAAGTACTATAGAGTGAGTCCCAAGAAGTCAGATCTGCGTTGTCTGCTCTATAGCCTTTCTAGCTTCTGTTAGGTGGGCTGCGCTACCTCCCTTCCAAGTGTTGCATTTAGCCATACTGAATATCATACTAAGGCTAAGGGCAGTTAGCCCAGCAAAGCAAGGATCGGTTCAAGTCGACGGACTAAAGCTAAAGAAGTGCTATCATCGTCACGTGGCAAAGGGCATTCCTTGTCCCCCGAATGAATGTAGATATGAATAGGAAGGAAGTGGCAGGCCGTAGGTTCAAGAGCATAGGCTCGTGCACAGATTTTTGTCTAAGTGCATAGGGAAGAGAGAGACCTACTAGCAAATGTAGGGGGGTACCTACCGGGAGGCTAGGAAACTACTTAATAATAGAGAGGCAGACTATCAGGAAGGGGGAAGGCCCCTCTAGTAGCTGCACCAATGAATGCCTATAGCAGATAGTACGCAGGTTTTTATCCCTATTAGGGTACATCAGTCTGTAACGAAATAGCTTGGTTGGTAGCGAACTCACTCTTCATCTCATATAGCAGCAAAAGTTCATTCATTGATTTTCACTCATACGACGGAGATAAAAATGAAAAACTTGCTTCTCATATAGCTACGAAATGAAGCAAGACCATTTTAACTCATACGAGGTCAATCAAAAGTAAAAACTTGCATCTTATATAGCAGCAAAAGTCAGCATTTTGACCATAAAAAAAGAGCTCGTTAGAGCTAAATCAAGATTGCAACGAAAAAGACGGGGTTTTAGCAACTTGTCACTTTTGAATCTCAATTTCTAAGCTAAATCTCGATTGTAACGAAAATCCCCGGGAAATTGAAAGTTGTCGACTTTGAATCTCCATTTCTGGGCAAAAAAGCGATTGCAATCAAAAATACGGGGAAAACGCAAGTTTGATCGGAGAAAAAGGCAGGCAGTAAAGCGTGAAGCTTGGCTCGACTAAAACAAAAGGAAGTTCGATCCGGCTAACCAGACAGAACTTGACCGCCTCTTTTACTAACAAATAAGGAATTAGTGGACGATGTTCGGTTTGGCACATGAACGAATTAAGGGAATCAGACTTCCAACCAGCTAACTTCCTGGTAAGTCTCTCAATAATATACTGGAATTGCCTTTTAGACACATTATCAAGAGGAAGACCCCGTGCACATAAAAACCTATTGGCCTGTACAGTCGGTTCGGTCTTTCGACACCCGAGATCTTCGACTTAGCTCCAAAAGGGAATCCCCCCTTTGACTTTTTCGTTATTTTCTAAATATGGAAGAAAGATGGAGTCTGTACCTCGCTGTGTCCTCGGAAGCCCAGAATTCGGGAAAGGGTCATTACCGTTAAGCATTGCCAAGGCCTGGGCTAGGGTCCGCCCTTAGATAGCAAGTATAGTAGCAGGGTCTCGAGCGGAAAGGTATGCTACATATGGAATAAGATTGAGCGATAGCGATCGATTCATCATTAAGAGTCTTTCCCGTAAGAAGGGCATCTTACTATATATTTATCTAAGAGCTACTTCACTGACGCTCAGGAACTCCTATACTGCTGTGTCCCTTGCTTTACTCCATAGGGCCTTCGCCGGTATGGATACAATATGTATTGAGTCTGTTGGAGCGTTTTTTATCCGTGAAGATTGGGGGAAGTAGAGCAGACCACTACATAGGGACATGATCTGGCCTGGTCGACCGAATCATGATATATTTTAATGAATTCCTTTCTTATGCTGGTAGAAGTATAGAAAGTGATGTCGTGTTGCGTATATGGTGGATTGGGCATGGCATGAGATAGGCGGCGGAAAATCTGTCACACTGCGGTAGGGTGGATCTATTCTATGGCGAAGCATCTGACACCATTGTGCACCTCTATTCAGAACTACCGAGCAGGGGATGCTTACCGACTAGCAGTTAGGAAGCCTTATTCTCTTAGGGATACTCTTGAGATTGTTGCATTCGTGCTTTGCTCCCGTCTTTCATAGGCATTCGATCGCTCGAGAAAGGTACGGATCAATAGTAGTAGCCTCCTCTTAGGAGTAGAGGTGAGTATGAATATGAATATAATATAACTTTGAAGTTTGAGATCTCACTCTTCCTAGTGAAATCGGCTTGCTATCCATTGCACAACGCCCACAAATGCCTAAGCATAGCTTAGCTTACAGGGCCCGATGATCTAGCCTCTCTATTGATTGGTGCCAAAATCCGATTCTGATAGGCCAGGTATGGTAATAGTATCTTGTCCTCCCTAGGTAGAAAGGAAAAAGACGAAACAGCTTGCGAGTTTGAGGAGCTACCACCTAGGGCGGACCTGGCTCATGTCCCTTGAAAAGTATGGGTTCAAGTGACTACCCGTTCCCTATAAGGGAGCTTACTAAAGAGGGCTGCCGCTTAGCTGCATGGGTAGTAGCTACCCTACTAGGAATGCATATAGAAAAGAGATGAATGAGAACTTTGGGGGATCTTGCTAGTCTCTCCTGATGGCGCTCACACTCCTATTGGAAAGGGTCCCCTATTCTCTCTTTCCTATTGACTCGAGGAACTATGCTTGCTCCGAAGAAAAGACTTCAGTATTCGCTCATCGATCCACTCCCCTTACTTATTATTACTAAGAAGCTATGTTAGAAGCTCCGATGAGATCTGGTGACTTGGGCTGTGTGTCTAAGACAATGGATGACGAGGTCTTTATCAACTAAGAGCCAAGATTGCCGACAAACCCTCTTTGCTTTGTACAGAAGCGAGTTTTTAGACTATATTATATGGGATCAAAGGTAGGCGCTTACGCCCTTGGCTTATGTGATTGAGGACGGCACCCTCTTACCGAAATCATTGATCTTGTTGAGCCAGGCAAGCCCTTAGCCCTTACTACGATACGATATGGGGCACGAGCATTGAATGATTCTAGCTCGAGGGTCGATGAACTCTCTTAAGCCGAATGCCCTTCGCTCGTTAGAAAGCAAGTAACCCTAAACAGCATCCGTTCGCCCCCACTCTTACTTTCCTTCCAAGCCTACCCACAACCCTCTTTACCAGAACCGAACATGGAGTCTTAGCTTCCCCTGCAATCAGTCAGCCAGCAGGGGTGGCGGTTATGGTACCCCTTTGGGGGGCTGACGGTACTCCTTTGGGTGGATGTAAGGGAGAAGCTCTTAAATATTCCAAATTAATGTACGGCTCTTCTCCGTCACAAAGACTCCCCGCTGTCTTGTTGTTCCTCGTACGCGTATCAGGGGGCGGCAAACTTGCCTTAAAACATCTGGAAATGGTCATACAAACGTTCTATCTTCTACCTAGGGGCCTTTCTCATTCAGTGGTAAACCTTACCAAGACTAGTTGCCTCAACGAATTGATATGCTTTTTCTTTTTGTGAGACCGGCGAATGCTGAATACGGAGAAAGACAATGAAATCATAACAAAGCAGGTAAACCAAGCAAGCTTACAGAATTCGGAGAATGAAAACTAAGAATAAGCTCTTTTGACCAATTAGCACCTTTGGTAGCCAGAAAGAGGATATCATAGAAAGCATTCACAGTACTTTCTACGGTCACGGATCAAAAGCACATTCATTCAGTAAGGGATTTATCCTCAAAGTAGTGTAGTGTAATCTAGCTCAATTCGCCTCATTGATTCTTTATACAAGCCTGAAATATCGACTCCTCCTTTCTTTCTGAGTCCAGCCACATTTCCATTTGGTTATGCTATACGCTAGTACTTGTTGCGGGGGCAGGCCATAGACCTACTAAGGCGCTAGCTATATATAATTTGCTCAAGTGTGAAAGCGGAAGGTCCTGCACATAAAAAATATTAAACTTCAGAGACCTTTTAAAGCCTTTGATTACGTGGTCAAGACCCAGTACTACGGGTATGCCCATACATAAATGGGTGTAGAATTAACTTGCAGAAATGCCCGGTCGCTAGAACTCTGAAGAAAGGCTTAAAGCAGAGCTTTCTCACTGACTCAGGAAAGGCTCAATCATCAGAAATGGTTCGAGGAGAGCTTCAATCGAAAAAAGCCTACTTATTCTACTCGAAAGCCCTATTAGGCAGTAGAGTAGTGGCAAGCACAACAGAAAGGAGCTTTCCTATTCCTAGATGTCAGGCTAAGACGGGACTCAAGTCCAAAGTGCCATTACGGATGACAAAGCGTTTAGCAAATTCAAAACAACCTGTTTTCGATATCAAGGACTTCTTCTTAGATATACGAACATCTAAACTAGCCATGAGCTGTTGATAACGCTCAGCAACCTTACGATCCGCGAGAGCTTAACTAATCTAATAGGGCACCTAAGATCGCATACGCTTTAAAGACCTGTCCTGGGTATACCTCGTCAGCCAGCATCCACACTAACATGTGATGTGTTAATGCGAATGATGGCCACGAGCTGTAATAACCAAAGCTGAGCTTTACCTGTGTGAAAAGTCACACTTGATCCCATCCGATTAGATGAAGCTCCCTTGTACGGAAGCTGGAACCTCACCCACCTTAGGGACCAGGTCATCCATGTGGCCGCAAAATCATAGCCGAAGATCGCACCCACCAGTAACTCAGTGAGACCGGCAGGCATCGAATCGGTTGCCGCCTTTCATCTAACTAAATAAGAAAACTAAGGAAGCCCGGTCTATATTTTTCATCATCTCAGTGTGAATTTCCCTCAAAATGATGTCTATAGGCTGCCCTTTTCGGATTAGTAAGGAAATTCACCAATCCAATCAATTTTATTAAGTCGACCTATACTTTCAATACTGACCCTGACCCATCCACTTAGCTCTAGCTTCGGCCGATCCTTCGTCATATGCTTATTAAAAAGAACTCTTGCTACGAAGCTACTTTTTGGAGAGAGTCCCCTTTTCGGGATAGGCAGGATATCTTGTTTTGGTAAAACTGGTTAAAAATAGGAAGACTCCTTCATAAGTGGTTCTTGCTTAATTATCATAGAATTCATCGCTACTAACTAGAAGAAGTTCCTGGTCCAGATTCAGTCGTTGAAGCACCCGTTTAATAAGAACCACTATAGGGAAGAGGAAGTGAGGACCCCCCTGAGATTTCATCTATTCCAGTAGAAACGGAGATTCAGGCGAGTAACGAAAGCTGTCGAGAGTCGGTATAACGGTGCTCCTAATGGGGCGGAGTATACGAAAGGAGGAACGAGCTAGCAAGTTCCATTCTCCATCCTGTTGATCTTCCCCTAAGCCTTCACTTCGCTAGCCAGAACGGAATGGACATATAAGCGATCGATTACGAGAGCTCGACCGGCAATGGCATCTCAGCAAAGACGGAACACAAAAAAAGGGGGCATTGTAACAAAGTCGAAATCAAAAGTCACACATGCTTCGCCCAACTATTGTCCTTACTTTAATAAGAAAATGCATCTAGAAATCAAAGTAAAGCGCTTCAGCGCAACGGCTTATCGGCTTTAGTAAACTTGACTATTATCCTTTCAGTTGATAGAGGGAGTGCAGTCGATCCTCTCTCTGCCGAACGCGGGCTCTCTGTCTTTTATTTGTGCCAGGTACTTCACCTTCGATCATCCTAGGCTGAGAAATGCACTTCAAAAGCTGCTCGTTGCAAGGAGGAATTGGCAGGGATTCCTTAGTTGCGGTTATTCTTTAATAAAAAATTTCTGTACCCGTATAAGGAGCCTAGTTACCGGTTGGTCTTCCATTGGTAACTTTCTCTTACTGCTTGATAGGAGTTCTTTTTTCTTTGTTACATGCTAGTATTAAGATAAGAAGGAAAAGAAGACGAAGTAAGCTTTGAAGCCGTAGCTTGCCACGTAAAAACTACTTATATTATGCAATTTCTATATGACCGAATCCACTATAAAGTTTCAGATTAGAACCTATGACCAGTCAGTCGTAGGGGATGGGGTGAGGCAGGACTCTCTGCTGCAAGGTCCTATCTTTCGGATGCATCATTTGCTCAAGCAGAAAATGCCCATAGTAAAGAAAGCCTTTTCGAGTGGGTGGCTCTTGATCCCGATGTGGCAGATCGAACAGAGTATAGGAGATGGCTTACAGCTAAGATAGCCGGGTTACAGGCGATGAGATGAGTCCTGATGGTCTCGATATTGGTTTGAATGGCAGGAATCGAAAGAATTGGTCACCCGGGAAAGTCTTCCCTTTTGGAAAGATAAAGCGGCGCATCAGAATGCTTGAAGGTTAGATCACTGGTCTAGGGGTTTTCGTTTATTAAAGCATTAATCCGATCCGGGAAACAAGGAACTGGAATCAAGACCTTCCTCGGAACTGTAACTCTTTTTAACCTGACCCATCTTCCTCACTGGTCCCATCGAGGGTTGGATCAATGGAGTGGTAATAGGCCTTCATCTCCGCCCGAATCAATGAGTTCCTTTCGACTACCGCTTGCCTTGCCCCTTTTTTAGAGGTGGATGCGACGACCCTTTCCTTTAGCAAGGAATGAAAAACTGGCAGGTCATAGGTTCACTACCGAGCCAAATGGCAGATTTCCGTTTTGAGTGCCAATGCTCTGATCCCAAAGAAAGAATGCAATAAAGGAGGAATGGATAAATAAGACATACCTTCTCGAGTACCTCTCTGGTACCCAACCCATTTAAAGAAAGGATTCCGAAAAGACGGGTAACTTAGTCCCGCATAACAACGAAAGTAAATCTGTCGTGTTTGGGGGGGTCCTATAGCCGGCTTTATAGAGAAATCAATGGTAGCGTAAGGGCTAGGCAAGCAAGTAAAGGATTCGGCATCTGCTGAAGGGATTTTTAGAACCTTGCACTGATTTCCTGGCTGCTCATCCGCGGACTCGCCACTCTCGGCCCTGACGAGGAAGTCATGATGACGGAATACAAGCATCCCTTGGAGATGTACTTTGATGGTGCATCACGCGGGCAGGAGTAGTGTTAGTTTCACCCGAAGGCTGCATCTTCTCTCCCTCGTGTTCAGGCATGAGAGTAAAGGGAGAATGCCGCTGCAGAAGAGTTTACTGTAAAAAGGGTCTTACAGAGACCGGGAGAGTTAGTACTTCCAAGGGCTCTTACCTTCGAAAAAGGTCCGTTAGGTTCTTTGTAGCTAGTAGGGACGAACAAGTCTTCCAGAGATTACGACATAAATGAATTCGGTATCTTAATCGGTGTAGAACCAGTTAACAGCAAACCACTGACCAATGTAACCACCAGGAAACCTAGCTTGCTTCCCGGGCTGGGATATCCTTATTCTATGTATTATGTATGATGATGGTTGGGACGGACTAAAGCAAGAGCAAACTACCAACAGATCTTTCCACTTCTGTAACAGAGGCTAAAAGGTACGAACGAAGAAAGCTTGTTTGGGCTTCGCACCTACTTGTTGTGTCTCTCGTCATAAGACAGCCGGCCGATACGAGGGATTGACTTAGGCGCAATAGCCTGTTTGAATAGAATCGTAAACTAAACCGCTACACCTGATCTGTTTACTTACTTACTCTTACTTAGCTAACGCTACCTTTGTCAAACAGGAAACTTCCGATCTACTTCTTTCCGTCCTTCGTCTTTATATAAATGATTCTGCCCTTATTGATCTAATTGCTCGCTTTCTTCAGGCAGATATCCGGAGAAGGAAAGAGCTATGCAGCTATCGAGAAGGGCATCCCCCAAGGAAGCTCCCTGTCCCCTGTTCTCATGAATATCTTTGCCCATCAATTTGATCTTTCCATCACGACCTCTTCTCCTTATTTTAGATACGTCCGGTATGCAGACGACTTTCTTATCGCTATTCAACCAGGCTCTCCTGAGACTATCTATAGTCTCCTTTGCTGGATCGAAAAGTTTTTGTAATCGAAAGCTTGAATTTCGATTACAAAAACAATCTTGACTCGAAGGAGCGAGCCTTCTTTGGGCATCCTCCTATCTATTGACGAGAACGGAATCCCTCATTTAAAAGCTCCTCTCCGCCGCATCACACGAAAGATAGAAAACTCCTGGAAAGAAAGAGGTGGGCACTCATTCTTGTCAAGAACCAGACATCGCTAAGCTCACAAAGTGTTACAATAATAAGATAAAAACCTACCTTTCTTTATATGCATGTTGCGAGAATGCTCCTGCGATCCAAGCTTTTCTTAAGAGGAGTCTCCTGACGGAAGATCAATGGTTGCTGCTTATCCTCTGCTCTTGCCCTGGCCTAGGAGCAAAAAAACCTAAACACAGAAGAAGCGCCTTCAAGCTTAGCCCGCTCACTCCTACCCATTCAGTCCTAGCTGTCTGTCCTTGCTTGGCTTGCCTGCCTGGGAATTCCAGTTGATTAGAGTTCCCACTGGCTGGACGGTGAAATCTTTAGTTGGTTTCCGACAGCAACCCTTCTTTATCTATAGTCCCGTTCTTCGGTTGATTTACTTGATTGGCTAGTCTCACACAAGTCGATCAATAAATCTGTTGAAGATGTCACCATCAGTCGATCCGATCAACTAGTAATCGTAATAGAAGCAAATGAACTGAGATCTAACTCCTTTACTCTCAAGCTTGTGTTGTTCAATCAAGCTAAATGAACAGATTGGAAAAAGGAAGCCACATCACTGAGCGGGACTGAACCCAATCAATCTGTCAACCTAGGGCGGACTGAATCACAGACAGGGATCACCGGGCCGGGCACTTCTGGAAGCTGAGAACGTCCATTCCCTGGCTATCTTTTTTATCTGTTTACGCGCATTCTATGATTCTGGTAACCAATCTCATAGGGGAGAAGTCATCTGTCACACGCGGGTGTTAGGGTCCGGACCTCAAACAACGACTTTCGATCATTTTGATCGTTTTGGAAGAGCTCCCCTGTTCGAACATCCATTTCAGCCAAAAACAGGACTTTTGAAAAAGGATTTGAGTTCGGATCCGACTTCATTTAAGACTTTTTTTTTCTCTTTCAGGTTTCGTCGAGTTTATCAAGTGCGCAGTCATGAGTCTAAAAAGAATAGGGCTTTCCAGTCTAGAATTGAGATCGAGATGGATGCGTCTTCTTTCTCTTGAGCCAAAGCCAAAGAGAGTCAGTCCCTCTGAGGCTGGAACGAAGAAGAACTTCTGCCAGTCGAGCCAGATAAAGTAGACGATTTTCCACCTAGAATGAATGATAACAAATAAGATCTCTCAAGTGATAGCTATAGAAGGTAAAGACAGGTAAGAATGTATAGGGTTGCTGTTCTTGTTTCTGGATGTAGCTCCTTGCCTTTAGTGCTTCTAGACGAAGAGCTGAGTAGAGATAGGAATGATATTTCTCTTTTTTGATTAAATGGACCGCAGGCAGCTAAGCTGCTACAACCCTGAGAAAACTAGTACCAACCATGTCCGCAAACACGATGGGGCAAAGCTCTTGAGGTGGGTTAACCCAGTAAATGCATCTCTCAGATTGAGCCGAACCAAGACCCGCAAGGAAGTCCGCACTAGTATTGCCTTCCCGAAAGGTGTGACTTATCTGGCAGTCCCAAAACCTCCCAATGAGCACTTTGCAATCCTGAATTAGCCCTCCCAAGGGATGACTCTTCACATCACCCATCTTAACAAGACTAATAGCTGCCTCTGAATCAGATTCAATCACAACTTTTCTAAAGCCCTTCTCCCAGGCCAGATTCAACCCTTCCCTTATGCCAAAAAGTTCTGCAGATAGACTATTTGCTGAGCCCACATTGAGGGAAAACCCCCCAATCCAGTCCCCCTCCTCATCACGCAACAGACCCCCAGCTCCTGCCCGTCCCGGAGGATTAGACGCGCTGCCATCCGTGTTAACTTTGACCCACCCGCGAGGAGGCTTGACCCAACTCACACTGATCTCCTTGCACTTCTTGGGTCACTCTTTATCCTTAAAGGCTTGAGTGGTTAGAGAACTTCAAAATTTCCCTTTCTAAGACGTTAAGAGGCCATGGGTCAGAAGATAGCCCTGTTCCTGTTAGCCCAAAGGGTTGAAACCGTGACAAGGAACCAAGTGCCCCACTTGATATTCTGGCCAACCCAATCCTCATTGGACTCCGCATTCTCTTTCAACCAGTCAAATAAGTTCTGTTCAAAGAGTGCTTTTGGAGAGGGCTTTAGCAAAGGAGGAATCCGATCGACTTTTAGTTCTTCTTCCCCATGGCGGAATTCAAAGCGAGAGTACTATAGGCATCCCTCTGTACGAGAAGGAAAGGTTTGGAAGCCTAGTTTCAATTTCTTTGATCTGGGAGGTATGCGTCCTTCGTTCATCCTTTCAATCTATCGGGTGGACGCTCGATCGGAACTCTAGTCGTTAAAGTCAAGTCGTTAAGCTATAGTCTCTTCTCCCCTCTCCTTAGATATCACGAAGGCACTAAATAGCATTGAAGCGAATCGGCGGCCATTGATTCATTAGATAGAGGGACCATTGGACTACTGACTGCATGAATGGATGAATCCCTCCGGTCGACTTGCCAAGGAAGTCAAAACCACAAGACAAGCACCCCTTACTCCTTTTTTTGGAGTTTTCACCCTTTGGTAACCAAAGCCTATCCTTCCCTTTGCTTCCGGCTTTGTAAATAGTCAAAAAGAAAGAGTCTAGAAATCGAATCGATCGCCATCTCCCCTCTGTGAGGCAGTTTCGCCCCAAGCATCCCAGCTTGTCTGGTTAACTTAGCAGGTTCCCCTCTTCAATGAAGAAATTCCAGATTGGTGGCTTTCCCCGAAAGGAATTCTTTGGTCACATCGGTCGACTCGTGTTATCTTAAGAAATGCAACTTCAATGCTCGAAATAGTTTTAAAAGATTGTAGTAACATTCAGCCTTCACTGATCGATCGCTACTGTCGCATGATCGAACTCAATTCTCGCATGATCTACTGTTCTGAGGATGCCTCTTTTTTTGATTGCGCAAAAGGTTTTGTAGCATGGTTTGTAGCATAAGGGCTTGTTGTTGGAGTTGCAGCAGAAGTGGATTCGAAATGTCTTAATAAATAAAACTGAACTTCGTTCGCTCCATCTCTCTGATGAATGAAGTCAAAAACCACTTTCTTCTTTGAGATCAAATTCAAAGATTGGAATTAAGATCTCAACTTCTTTTGTCTTTCTCATCAGCAAGCTTCTTCACTCACATCTCAGTTGCCAGATCAGATGGAAGAACCGCTTAATGAAATCCACTTTCAACGGATTGAACATGATGAGCGGACTTGAAGCGCATTCTCTTCTTTCAAAGATTCAGTGAGTGATCTACTCCCTCCATTCTCTTTAACCAATAGCACCTTTCTAGCGGACTATGTTCCGTGGGAACTTCGACCTCACCGCACTCCTTCATGCCAGTCATTGTGTTTGCTCAATCAACAAGCTAACTGAAATGATTGGAAGATTCATGAGAATGAACTGCTTTTCACACGAATTCCACGGGGTGCGAATACTGGTCAAGATCGAGATTGAGAGCCCGATATGGATCGAGATACGGAGCATGAGCAAGAGAGAAAAGCCCAAGGATAGGCTTCGCGAAAGGGAGGAAAGAACCGCCTACAACTATTAAGCCATACCTTTTTCAAATGCAGCCCCTGCCCCAACTAATAAGTGTGCTTTTGGGGCTTGACTACTTCACTTCTGCTTCTGGTATTTCATTCCGTGCAGTCAGGCGCCCTGCTAAAAAGTAAGGGCCGGGGCCCCAGCTAGCAGTTCTCCCTTTGGACAAACTGCTAGCTGGCTGGTGGTCTTGCCGGTCTTGCTGCCGGGAATGGCTGATTGTCTATCCAGTCGTTCACTTCCATTTCCATTGCTTCTCTTTTTCTTCTTTCCTTGTTTTCGAGGAGTTCCCATTCACCGTCATACCTTGTAGGTTCAGGGTTTCCGAAAGGTTCTGGTGGAAGATCTTCCCATGAAGGATCGAACGCTTCCCATACAGGTGCTGACGCTGGTGACCAAAATATTTTCCTTCTTTCTTCTGCCCAATCTGAGTCATATTTTGCTATCTCCTGAAGAGAAAAGTTCTGTGCAGGGGGTGATATTTCCCAAATGAGACCTGGTGCCATGTCTGTTGGTGTTTTCATCAAGTTGCTGATCTTTCGTTCCATTTCTTCCCTTTCTTCGCCGTCGTACTCCCATTCGGAGTCATTCATAGGCTTGTAGCTTTCAGAAGGGTCGGGTGTTACCCATGGTTCTGCTTCGGAGGGATCTGATTCATACCCTTCACTCTGTTTTCCGTGGCCTTGCCCTTCTTGCGGCATTTCTGGAGGATCGTCCCATGAAGGAGCTGGTGCTGTCCAATTGGGAGGTGGTCCCGGAGGCTTTGAATATTGGACATAGAAATCTTATTTCCCTTACGGTTCTCCGAGAAGGCCGACTTCTGGGTCTCCTGCTTCGTGTATGCGCGTAGGGTAAATCTTGCATGCTTGGTTCCTGGGTGGGAGGTAATGTCGAGCTCTGCTCCTAACTGAAGGAGTAGCTAGCCGCTGTTGCTATGCCGTGTTTTACGATTGTTGCTGGGTTGGGTTTAGAATGAATAGCCAAATCCAGGGAATGAATCAAAGTCTTTTCCGAAGAAGGAGGGCTCTAAGTAGCGCCTCGATCTGAGGTTGAGTTTGAAGATTGATAAAACATACGAGGCATAGGATGGATAGGCCTCAACCGAAGACCAAATGCAAAAGCCCAATTCTCGTACGTCAAGGTAGGGGTTCAGATCTCATCATGTTCCAAGCCCGTGAATGCGAGTTCTTCCCGTGAAAGAATCACGAGTCGAAGGGCTGTGCTAGGCCTTCCGGATTAGGTGATGCTAGCTAAAAGGTTTTGAATTAGTCCCCGGTAAAGAAAGGAAGCGAAGCGTAGGCTCGGCTCGAACTTTCAAATAGTCTAAGCTGGGGAAGCAGGAGTTAACCTTAAGGCGGATTTCCGTGAGGCGAGTTCATCACTTGATAGAAGAACGAATCGATGATAGGGTGTTAACGACCTTGCTTAGCAGCTTAGCGCGGTAAGGGATCTTTAAGGGGTAGTGGGGCTTAGCGCGGTAAGGCATCTGAGATTGACTCTGATGTTTACTCTTAAAGCCCTTCCTTCTTTTTTTTTGTCTGTAACCCCTAACCTTTTTCTTGTTTTAAGACGAGGCAATCAATCGTAGTGAGGAGCGCTGATCTCGTGCTCATGGTGCTTAGGGCTCATCTCGTGCTGAGGTGCTCGTGCTTTCCGCTTTCGCTTCTAGCGTCTCTCGCTCCTGCTTTCTCTGTTTCAGAACAAGCTAGGTAAGCGTGGCCGAAGGCTCTATCCGGTTACGGCCCAGTGCTGGTAGGTCTCACTGAACACCAATCTAATCGTAAATCGTAAAATGAAAGATTTCGCTGATTGACATTGAGGTTTCTGCGTAGGCTCGTTCCTGAAGAGTGAGGCGAGTCGAGGCATCTTTTCTTTCTGGAAAGACGAGGAGAACTACTTTAATGGTTAAGGGTCCTGCCCTATCAAGCAAGTTAAAGTCAAGCTGCTCAATGCGCGTTACAAGCAAAAAATACGGGATTGTAGAACTTGAGTTTCAGCATGAGGAGCTCGTCAAGAAGGAGGGATTAAATAAAGGGAATTTCTCCTGTGAGGCGAGTCCTTCACTATTGATATGGATAGCACCCTTATACAGGGACTTCCTCCTGCCTAAAGACTGAGGCTCGTTCCTGAACTTGCCTGAACTTGAAAAAGGAAGAGTGAGGCTCATCTCACTCCGCTCACCCTGTTGCAGTTTGTTTTATTAGGGTTAAGGAAGGGGTTCTTTCTAAAGGAAGGGGCGATAGAGAAGTAGTCCTCTTAGTTGAAGAGTAGTAAGCAGCGCAGCTAGTTGGGACTTCTTCTTTTTATTAAAAAAAAAAGGGTGGAAATTAAATACCTCTGTTGAATATTGAATGAGATAGATCTTTTATTGTTGAAAGAAGAGGTTAACGACCTAGCCTTATCGAGAAGTTCGTTGGGAAGGAAGGAGTACCGCCATTCCCTCCTAGACCACTCGTTCGTACTCAAAAACGGCATTCAATAGAGACAAGGTGGGGCAGGTTTGATTACGATCAAACAAAACAAGATTTTGTGCCCGGCAAGCGTTATGCTTAGATATAAATTCCCTTGTCTCCGCGCTTTTCTAGTAAGGAGGGAGGTCGGTATTGGAAATCTCTTTAATTCCTCTATTCATTCCGTAAGGCGAAAAGGAAATCCGATTTCGGTTAGATGCTAACTTACTCATAGTAAGGAATACGATACATCGGTGTACAAGATAGAGTTGGATCTGTGAGGTTGGTTATAGTAAGGCCTGGTTGCCTCTATCACGGGTAACGGCTGGGACTTTGCGAAGTCATCTCTTTCACAGCATTGTGAAGTCCATCTAGAGAGAGAGGTGCCTCACAAGAGATCCTATCGCCGTCAGAGAGCTGGTTAGGGGTAACCTCAGTGCATTTACGAATTTCATTAGCAGCTTTAGCCTTCGCGCGGTCCTCTTTCCCGACCTCTTTCTCCAATCGAAATCAGACTTGCGTACTCTGAGACCTGCTTGCCCTTCTTCCCTCTCGGCAAACAACTCCGGAATGAATGCCTTTGATGCGACTAGCCGGGCGGGTGGAAGTCGAGCAAGTAAGTAGGTATCTGCCTCAGAGCTGGTGCCATTAACACCCTCTTCTTTTCTATCAGTAAATAATGGGATATGCTTTTGAAGACTCCAGTTTAGAAGAGTAGGAGTAAGCCCTATGAGCTATAGCCAGTAACTCGTCGTTGGAAGCAGTTGAAGTTCGAAGTTTTAGGGCAAGCACCTCTGGTTATATCCATTAACGAGTCGGTAGCTTCGGCAAGAGCGAATGCTAGTAAGGAGGTAGCTGCCCCAGGGCTAAGCAAGTAAGAAGTTTGTAGCTAAAGCGCATTCCGGTCATTAAGGAGCCTGTCTGTTCAATCAGTTGGTATCTGCTGAAGTGCTTTCTCAAGTAAGTAATCCAACTTCTTCTTCCTTGTCTATCTTCTTTTCAATCCCTCTTTAAAGAGGATCCAGTAAGTGGTTTCCGTTGAAAGGCTCATTTCACGGCTAAGTTGCTTCCGTTCTCCTCTCCTGTGCTTGCAGCTGTTGACGGTCTTTATCAAGTACGCTATGATCCCAAGGTCTCTATGAGTTGGTAGCTAGAGTTCCGAGCTCTCCGGCTATGAGCTCTCGCAGCTATGATTTAGTAGCTAAGCCCCATCATTGAGTTGAGGACCCCTCGGACCGCCCCCTGGTGTCCGTAACCCTCTGGATTTAGTTTCTATGGGTTGGCTTCTCTTATTGCTTAAATTGTTAGTTTAGCCCCTTTCCTGAAGGCTTCCTGTCTCCTTGTATGCCTAAATTCGGTCTCTATGCTCCTCTAGTCGTTAGAGCTATGCCCTGTAAGCTCAGGCATCTGGTAGTTGTTATCTGCTAAACGCCAAGGTTTAGGGGCTCAGGGAAGTAGTCCCTAGTTGTTATCCCCGGCTGAGTCTGTTGAAGTTCAAAGGTTTATGGCAAGCAACGAGTAACGCGTTGAGAGCAAGTAAGGAGTTGTTGGCTGCGGCTTTGGCGAAGTCCGGTCAATCCGTTGAATTGGTATCTGCTGAAGGTCTAGCTCCAGTCTACTAATGGAATCCCTCCTTCCTTTACCTTCTTTTCTCTTCCCTAATCGTCCCTAAGGAAGCCAAGTGTCTTCTAGCGATGAGCTATCGGCTGTTGTCTCTAGTAGCTAGTTGTTGTCCGCTAACCTCCCCTAGGGCTCAAGCCAGGGTTATGAAACCTATTGTCTTTCTCTGCCTTAGCAGTTCTTCTAGGTCAAATCCTTGTTTTATCCCCGCTCACTGATAGTGGTCTTAACGACAGCTTCTTTCTTTCTGCTTTCTAAGCCTCTTCTTTCTCCCTCCCTTCAAGAGCTAGTAGCTATGCCTTTAACTACTCTTCTTTCCCAGTGAGTGTAATAATTCCTGTAAGCTTCTTGTTTTCCGTTGTCTCCTTTGACTTGTTGGTCTTTAAGTATTAGACTTTTGTAGCTTATTCGTCTGAATCATAGGGGACATTGCATTTCTCTTCCCTCGGTGTTCGCCTCTTATTAGGTCTGAGTACTACCAGACGAATGAGCGATCGCGTATTCGTCTTATGGTGGCATCTCTGTTTTCTTCTTTTCCGTTTCTTGTTTCCCTGTCTTCTTTGTAAGTCCCTTTTTAGGAGCATCTCTTTAAGGGCGTTTCTCAAAGTATGATTGTTGCTCGTCCCCGGACTGTGGTTTCAAGTGGCTCTCCCCTTGGATGAAGCTAAACGGCAAGTCCGGGCAAGCTAGTAACGAGTTTTTCTCTTCGGCGGAAGCTGCCCCTAAAGCAAGTAACTCATAAGCAACCACTCCCTTCCCCACCTATGAGTAAGCTAAAGGTCTTCTTAGCAGAGGAAGTGAAGGTGGCTAGCCTCTAAGGAAGCTAGAGCTAAGAGCTCTGTTAGTTAGTGTATGGTATCTCGTATCTATGAGTTAGTCGCTATCCGTCCGGCCGAATGCAAGAGTCAACTCCCGGGAAGCCAAGTGTCTTAGAAGAGTCCGTAAAGGTATCCTAATACCTAGTAGCTAGGGCAAGTAGTCCCCATTTGTTATCTGCGGCTGAAGCCGCTTCAGTTCGAGTTTCTCTAGCAAGTTCCAAGTCCCTAGTTTGTAGCTGCAGCTAAAGGGAAGTCCGTTCAAAGGTGTCAAGATCGATACCTGAGAACTTGTTCCGATCAAATGCGTATCTCACACGTTCAGGCCATAAAATCCCAGTAGACCGCTGCTCTCCTCTTGAGTTCATTCACTCAAGGAGGAACGAATAGGAGACGCGAAAGATATATTCACTACACAAAACCATCCCCCCGGCCCGGCGGATCTCCAGCAGGCTTTCTCAAGGGCAATATCAATATCCATTCCCCGGCGAAGACGCAGGCAGCCCCATCTTTCTTTCCACCCCCCAGCCCAAAGGAAAGTGTGCCTCTTGCTGTGGTATCAACGATTACCTAAAGAAGGTCTTAGAAGAGGTCCAGGTGATGGGCTAGGAAGTTCATTCCTGTCTCTCCGGCTCGGCATCGACCGGATCTTTCTATCAGGATTTCTATCTATCCACCAGGGCTTCTGCAGCCAAGCCGGCAAGGCATTCTATTCCCACTTCACATTCCTCCCAGTCTAGGGGCTAGGAGCGGATTAAGGCTGTCAGTCGTACCAGGATGTTCATTCCTTCATTCATATCTAAATACGTGTTAAGAGAGCGTAATCAAAAGATTGAGAAGAGGAATTAGATCGCCCCGGGGAAAGACATTAATATGCAGGATTTAAAACCTCGCTCTTGAAGTGAGTCCTCTTCTACTATCCCGGTAGTTCGCTAGCAATCTGAGTAAATAAGGGTCCCCTCGAAACGAAAGTAGGTAGAAGGAACCCCGCTAACTCTGAGAAGGTATGCTGCCCCGGTAAACCCGAGTTAGTCCGGTAAGCCCGATCGGGATGATAAAGGTGGACTTGTCCTGCCATTAATTAAATTAAGAAGAAAACCCGAGGTAACTATCACTAGAATTCCGAACCACCTATCCTAGTAAATAACATCTTTTTTGTTTTATCGAATCGCTTGCTAACTGCTAACAGAGTAGGAACAGATTAGGTTGGTATTGTTCCTAAATAGAGGGCTGGTCCCCTTAAAGTAGGGGCCTCTTTCCTCTGAGCTGGAATAGGGGTAAAAGAAATAAGTTGGCTCCTCGCCAGGCATAAATAGAGGCATTCCTCGGGTGATTTCCAGCTTCTTCCTGTGGATTCCCTACCCCTATAAAGTAAGGGGAAAGGGTACGGGACTAAAGCCAAGGCCTTTTTTCCTTCTATCGTGCCTATCTATGCGGCTCCCGACTCTAGTTCTTTCATTTGAAGGTTCTTCTCGATCTGGCTAGACGCCCTTCCCTATGGAGGTTCTGTGTAGGATTTCAATCTGAGATTCAGACTGTGAAAACAAATCAGACTCTAGGTATAGCGTTGCGTCTGCATCGTATGATTAGTCGGATTAGTACGATCTAGCCTCTTGGAATGGGGCGCAGGAAAAGAAAACCTACTTTTGGAGCAGGAAACAGAAGCACGCTGCGGGTAAGTAAGAGAACCTCTTTGACTACCTCTTATAAATAGATCTGGGGTTGGCGAACCCTTTGCTCAACGTCGAAGTAAAAAGAAGGTGCATACGTGTCTAGTCTAGCCTAACAAAATTGACTATGCTGAGAGTAAGGAGTATATATCTCCAATTTTTTAGTAAGGCTAAGCCCCAATAAGGATAATTTGGTGTCTTTCTGGTCAGTATAGGGCTAGTCCCCGAAAATGCTTCCTCGTGGTTTCGTTGGGGTTTTCTTTTTCTTTTTCACTTTCTTTCCGCCCGATTGAAACTTACCTTTGACTGCTTCTATTCCCCTATTTAACTGCTTTCCCTATTTGCTTACGGATTTGCTTAACGAATACTTCCCTCAGGCTGGTTATTCCTTGCTTGACAAAGAGAAGGAAAAGTACTTTCAGATAAGAGTTTACTAGATAGCACTGGAAGGGAATCGCTATCGTATCTCTAAAAGGAAGGACGGGATTCCATCGAACGGAAAGCCTTCTTACGCCTTATTAGCGAGAGTTTTGACTGGCAGTAGTACCTACACCAACCAGAGGAGCGCTTTAACAGGACTTATGCTTCCCATAGACCGAAGCCCTCACCCGGAACAGGAACTAGGACCTTCGAAGGGGAACTACTGACCCACCTACATCCCCTCCCTAACGCCGCGAATAACCAGGATTTATCTTATTGCCATCCACAGAGCCCGGACTAGGAACATCTATGGCACCGGAACCGGATGCAGCGGCATCTGAACCAGGAACCAGTGATTCAGAAGCTAGCCTTTCACCCTATCCAATGACCCCGGAGAAGAACCAAACATCTCATTCTCAAGTTCCTCTGCTGGCCCACCTCCTTTTCTTTCTCTTCCATCCGCTCCGCCGCCAGGCAGCATTCAAAGTCCAATAAACCAATTCCTTTACCTGTATTCGTATCCTTGCCAGCTAACGGGAACTACCAAACCCAGCTCTCCCGATCTCTCTCCCAATGGAAGGAGGTGACCCAATAGAACATCTTTCGAAGGTAAGCTACAAAGCATCCATCAAAAGGACTCGGGGGGTGGGGAATAGGAGGGTAAGAAACAGCTGACTAGAGCCATTAGGCATCATCTCAATCTCCGGATCCAAAGGAATCGCAGCTCTCCTCCACCTCCTTCTCAATCTTTTGATTCCGATGCTTCCAGCAAGAGGTCAGGGAGAGGAAATGAAGCTCTATCTTCCTTGCTTGCTTTCATTAGCTTACTTTCTCATAACAACTAGAGTGAAGTGCTTAGTAGAGAAGCTAAGCTTCCTTGCCTTGCTTAGAGCTTTCATTGTTAGCTTTTCTTATATCTTGCCTACCGGAGCAGAACCACTAGCATTATTAAAGAGCGAGAAGTGCCTTGCATGCTATGCTTCCTTTCTTGCCTGCCTCTCTGGCTTATAGATGGAATTAAGGAGAGCTTGTCTCTCTTGCTTGGAATGAGCTAGCCTTACTTATGCTTAGGCATTCCTGACTTACCTGACAACTCGCTTGAAAGAGCATACTTAAGAATCACAACTCCATTGCTTAGGCATTATTGTGTTTATTATATTGCTTACTTAAGAATCCGTACTAGCATGAATTAGCTTCCTTTAGCCTTTAGAATCAAATCACTACTAGCTATCAGTGCTTGCTTAGAGCTTAGCTTACGAGTCTCCCTAACTCTGATTCTCTGTATAATAGATATATCATCAGGTTATCCTTATGGATTGCTGTTCTTCCAGGTATGCTAGTCTTCCTCGCAGAACGAGCCCCCGTAGGCTTTCTTTCTCGCTTCAAGTTATAGCTTGCTTGATTGCATACAGGAATTGAACTATAAGGCTATAAGTGCTTGCTATCTTATCGCTTCGCTCGCTTTTGTTCTCAATAATTCATATATAGATATAGAAGTTGTTGTTCTCTTTCATAGCTCAAGCTTGTTGGCTGGACCCGGTCTGTTGACCCTGGCTTGGCTTGAAGGTCTGCTTTTTCTCTTGCTCATAGGAAGGGGTTTAGGCCTTGAAAGAGACCTTGTTGATGAAGCTAAGGTGATTTGATGTCAGATGCCGCCAACCCCCGTTTTGCCTATATAACCCCAGCCTTAAATTCGATCTTGAGAAAGAAGCCCTTGGTTCGAAGTTGAGGATTCAGAGCAGATCAACTCCAGGTTCCGCAGCTTCTATAAAGTAAGATCTTCACGATCCGGTTGACTCATTCATAAGAGATAGGAACGCACAAGCACAGGCGAGAGGGAAGATTACCTTCTGACAAGGGATTGGCTAAGATTTGAGATTTTCTTTTGTCTCTCCCATTTCTGTGACCAAAATCGCTTTGACTTATTCGACTAGACGGGGAAGGTCTGTCCCTTCTCCACTGGAAGAAAGTAGATGATCACGTAGGGCGAATGAATCAAAGAAAGGGAAACTTCTCCATCCCAGAAAGCGGAGTGACTTCTTGAATCTTTGAATAGAGAGCCCCATTAACCAGACAAGCTGGAGGAGACAAGCTACCTCACAGAAAGGATGACGAAGGGCCAGTTGACGCAGCAAGCTAGAGCTATGAAACCGCCCCTTTCTCATTTAACTCGTCGGATTATGAATGAGATATTCAGACGTCAGCTTGAAGGCTACGATTCCGTTCTTCTGTCTAGGTTCCTTGTTGCAAGGCCGGGTTTAGGCGTTTTAGGGCCTTTGAAACTGCCTATAATGGGGGGACCTAATGAGATGCCTTAAAGTCGAGGGTTGGATAAGCAAACCCGGCCAAAGAATCACTATTTCGATTGAAGCTCTGCCGCGGTGACCCAATTATCAAATTCTCATATACAGATAAGCGAGAATGCCCTTTCTGACAGGGCTGCGTCCTCACGAATGCCAAACTTCGTAGCTCAGCTCATCTGGGATGACCAAGCTCCAGGGAGGTTTTTGGTTCTGGGGTTGGAGATGAAGTCAAATCCGAGTTGGATCGGCTTGGATAGGGATTTCGAACTCTAAGAAAGGCAAGGCAAAATGCCAATTCTTCCGAGAATCCTTTATCAAAAGCCTTGTTTTGGGCATAACAAGCCCTGCCAACCGTTGACTGGCATCTCACTCTATCGAGGAACCCGGTTTGGCTTCAATTGAGCGATTTCAGCAATCCAAGCGGCGGGTGGAATGAGTCCCTCCTTTCCAAACTTGCTCGCTTTGCTGGTTTTAGGCTCTGAAATCGATGTTGTTGGCTGCCAATGGTGGGGAAAGCAACGAGGAATTCCAAAGTGGAAAGGAAAAGGGCAGTTCCAAACGAAGGACCCAGTCTCCAGGGGCAAGCTTCCCGGTGTCCAAGTGTCAAGTCCCGAGGGCTTGTGTCCGCCCAAAGGTGCCTTTTTTCTTGTTTGCCTTTCCTTGCAATGAACCGAAAGGTGAGAGGCAGGGCTCGGTCTCAAGGTTCAAAGTCACTAGTCAGTCCAACTGCACGAGTGAAAGGCGAAAGCCAAGATTACGTGCAACCAGGTGTAACGTGTCAAAGGTCACCGAGTCGTCGGAAAGGGGAATAGGTTGTTTTGCGCATCCAACAACTGAAAGAGTTTGCGGAGAAGGGTTGAGTTGCGTAATAGCAGATTCGTAGGTAAATAAATCGTTGGATTTGAAATCGAACTCTCCCCCTTGGGCGGATAGGAATTTAGACTTTCAATGGTCCGCTCTTCTCTCCTCGTGATCGAAGCTGACCCCAGAAGTTGGGTATTCCTTCTTAAGAGGACACTAAACCTCCCGATCTTGCTAGCCGGGCTCAGTCTTTCAAGATTCAATCTTTCCCCTTCCCTCGATCCTGGTCCCAGGGAATCGCTCTTATAGTAGGAGGTTGACTATGTCCCCAACTTCTCTTTATTAAGAGACTCGGTTGTGTACTATAATTATAATAAATAGATTGTACCCCAAGCGCGGATCCCAAAGAAAGCAGTTGGCTCTTCCTGGCGTAAATGCGTGAGCAGCGTTAGTTGTTTTGTTCGTATCTTGTGCGCGATAGTAAAGCGTTAGACGTCAAGAATCAATTTAGTGGACGGTTTTGCGCAAGCAAGGATCGTCGTTTGGCGTTTTAGTTGACGGTTAGAAATAAGATCTAGCAATCTGGTAGTTCCTGTAAGCCAAGCAGCTATCGAAGAGCGTAGGAGAGAGATCAAAGAGTAGTCATCTTGTAACAGATATCCTTAGCAGGGGATTCCTTCCTCTCTACGACCACCCTGATCTACGCTCATCCCTTCTTTCCTTCTTCCTAGGAGCTAAAGGTCTTATTCCCTTAAGCAGTCTGTAGGCGCTAGGTACTGTCTTCAAGTGCCTCTTACAACCCGGACGCTTCTCCTAGTGATGTTAATATCATTCTCTCGTCCTGTAGTTCTTATTAGACTCCAAGATCTCAATGCAATTTGAGGAGAATAAGTTTGCTCCTGCAGGTTTATATCCCTCTAGAATGCCTTATAAGCCCTTCTATCTATCCCTCTCTTGCTAGTAGCTCTCTTCTTTCCTAGTAGCTAGCTGGTTGGGGAAGCTAGGAAAGAAAAGAATAGATTAGATTGGATCTTTCTTCTTTCCTTTGGGAGTAATATGTAGCTAAAGTGTCCTTCCTGTACTTGGAGTGTACTAAGGACTCACCTCTTCTTGTTTGTGATTGCCTTTAGTACAGTGATATGAGTGAGGCAGCCTTGCGTCTAAGAGTTTCCTGTAGTTTCTCCTTCCTTTTCCTTGAAGGTTAGAGCAAGGCAGGAGAAGAGATAGATCTTACCTGTAGGATGGTAGCTTCACTTCTAGGATGGTATCTTCCCTTCCTTACCTAACTATAAGTTCTCTAAGGTGAGTGCATCGAAGTCTCTCCTAGTAGCTAGTATGAAGCTATGGCTAAGGCAGTAAGTTAAGAGAGTTCCTGTAGTTGCTCTCTTCTGTTATGAGAGAGAGGGGCTAGAATGCCCTTTCTCTTCAGTCCAAAGGCCAGTGAAAGTAGTATGATATAGTAAGGTAAGAAAACCCTGTAAGAAGTTGTCCTCAAGGGGCCTCTCTAAAGCATTTAAACGAGAGTTTAGATAGCCTCAGCTACTCCCCCATTATAGGTCCTATGGGCCTTTTGGTTGAATCAAGATGGTCATATAATCACTCTCATTCATCTAATAGTTAGATAGTTCTTCCTTTCTCCCCTTCCTTCCTAAAGTCAGGTTTTTATTCTTACCGTTAGCTCATCTAAGTCCTTGAGTCCAATGAGGCTAAAGAGTTAGAAGTCTTAGACTCCAAGAGCTGCAATGCATATAAAGTATAATAGGTTTCCGCTTCTGCTTATCCGCTGTTGTTGGCATTCCTCTCCTAGTTTTTCTCTTTCTCGTAGGTCTTACTCTATCCTATCTAATATAATTTCTTTCCGTCTTTGGTTGTTAACTGTATGGTTAGAAAAGATAGGAAGGAAAAGAATGGATTATATCCCTAATCGGTCTTTCCGCTGTTAGGTAGTTGATGTCCTTGACTGCCTTCTTAGCCTATCCTGCCCCTCCAGCTGCTAGTAGTTCTTGTTCTTGGATGGTAGCCCAGTAGCTAGGTTCTTTGTTGTTGTAATGTCCTTCCTAGTAGGAAGGTTAGAACAAGATAGGCCTGAGTGAAGTAGCTAATTGAAGAGTGCTGCTAGGGAGGAGCTTAGGCGAAGAAAGAGATGACTTTTAGGGTAGAGATAGAAGGCGCTTTTAGAATTAGATTGCTCTTTGCTTCTTCTTCCCTTGAGGTTTAGGACTGGCTATGAACTTCCTTACCTCACAGTGAGTGTACTTAGGACTCACCGCTTCTAGTTTTTAGTTGAATGTAGCTAGGGTAGGTGGATTCTGGATAGAGAAACCTGAGAATCCCGTGGGCTTAGAGAGTAGTTCGAAGGATAGAAAAGAATGTATTCGATGGTAGCTCCCTTACCAGGAGAGTCAAGCCAGTGACAGAGCTTTAGAAAGCCGAGACAATGATTAAGCCGGAGATCGTCAGCCCTCCTCCGAGGCCGTCAGTCGCTTGCGTATATGATGAAATATTCAATGAATACTCCCGGCAATAGATCACTACTTGAGCATTGAAACTAAGGAATTTCCCATTCCTCAGACCTTGGTTGACAGAGGTCTCTCGCTGAATTAATGTATGTCCCCTAGCCACTTTGCTAATGCTTGAGATTCCAGAAGGAAGCAATCAAAGGGATGCGCGTTACTAGGAGCTAAAGATAGCATTCCCTTAATAAGCTGTCTACGGCAATCTCTCTGTAGCAAGAAGCCCTGTGAAAGCCATCTCATAGGTGATTACGTCCTGGGAAAACGAGAGAAAAAAGCCTTTATTTTGTAAGCCGTAGCTTTTTTTAAAGAAAAAGTAAAATATCGACTTTCATTCCACTTTAAAAAACTATAGTAAGGTAGCGAAGTTCAGAGGAGTGGCAGGCAAGCAAGAAGTTCATCCATTGAAGTTGAAGTAGTTTCAGTACTTCATCGATTTTAGTTGAAGTAAACGATTGATCTCTATCGTATCAAGTAAGGGGAGTAAGAGGGCCACATGAATCGATCTTCTTTATTCAATCTAGATCTCCCTTGCAATTGATCTGTGCGATATCGAGTATGCTAACGCGAATCTCTAACGGTTGTAATCAAGTCTCTCAATCGCTCTCTCCTGTCGTTAACTCTCGAAACTCTTGCAAGTCTCTCAAACGGTCTACCTGTCGCAACGGTCGCGGGGCTTCGGGGGGGACTAATGATATAGATAAGCCTTTTTATTACTCGTTTAGACTTCCCCCCTTCAAGAGCTCCGCTAGTATACTAACTTGGTTACCTAGCCCAGAATAAAGAATCCATAGAGAGTATCAAAGAGAGTAAGGAATTCTTATAACAAGCATGTAAGCAAATCGCGGTAGTTACGCGATGGCTGTTCCGCAAATAGAAGCTGTTGGATAAGAGCGATTGGTCTTCCTCTTGCAATCGAGAATAAGGACTTCAAAGCGCAAATAGGCAATCGAGAAAGGCAAATAAAATAGGTGGAAATCGGTATTTAGTACGGTGGTATGCGAGGAGCAAGACAGTATGCAATCAATAAGTACGAGCAAGCTCACTCATAGTACGGTAGCACAAACAGCAGCAGTAAATCGCCAGTTCTTTCAGTATTCGCGATAAGCAAGATAAGGTAGATCTTATAATAGCTAGTATAAGAAAGTAAAGTAGTCACTTCCGGAGTGAATGAGTGCAGCAAGGAAAGAAGCCTATAAGCTATTAGATGCAAGCGAAGTCTAATAATATAACATAAAGCAAAAAATCCAAGATTTCATAGAAGAAGGAAAAATCAACGTGGCGGATGAACAGGAAGCTCCTAAGAACCCCAACGAGAAAATGGGAGTTTTTAAGAACTCGCTCCCTAGTCACGCTCCGGTCTCAACATGCTGGGCCGAGGAAGTGTCCGATTTCCAACATCCCCCTACCATCACTACAATTAATGTTATTAATGCTCTCTGGCTTTGTGAGGAAGATCCCTCCCACTGGATCATCATGACCCCTACGTTCCGGCTTCCAAAGGCGATCCTAAGGGAAGAAGAATTTTGAAAAGGGATAAGGCTGCAAGAAGAACCTAGAGAGGAAGCTCCACCGAAAGAAGAAGAGGAAATGCCGCTCAAAGGAGAAATGCTGCCGGAAGAAGAGGAAATAAGACTCGAGTTTCTGGAAATGTTTCAAGAGGGAGTTCCATGGGAAGAGGAAAATTAAGAAAAAGAGAAAAAAGAGAAAGAAAAGAAGAAGATTGAATGGATTATCCAGAACCTGCTTCCGCCGCCGTCGCACGAACCATTTATGATGGCCGCGTCTGGGTGGATTGTGGTGCTACCATTCCTTTAGGATACCTTTCGGCTTCAGTAAAAACTCTTCCCCCTTAGTTTTTATAGATATTGAGTTTGTACGGTAACTCAACTTTGAGTATAGAATTTACTTTGTTGGTTGAGTGGAGTTGCGGTAGTTCAATCTATAAAGGAAGGACAATCGGTCGCACTTGGCGCAGAACCACCTAACGGTGGCTCTTTACTCCCTCAAGACTTGCTTCTTATTTTTCTTTCACCCTTCATCCCCTTTTATATCAATAGGGGCTACGAGCAAGGCAGCTCTGCTCCGGAAAGAAAAGAAGCCAGCAGGTCCTTTTCCGCTTGACCGCTAACTCATGAGCAAAGCCGTCTTTTGCCGCCCCTCATGCAGCATATGAGCGGATCTTCACTAAAAGCCGGCTCTATTGGCGGATGGATAGCGCCCCTCACTCTGCCATGAGAACAAAGAAAGCCGCACTATCTCCTTGCAGCTTTGCCTGCCGCCCTTCGGTGGTATAGTAGGATGGATAGCAAAGCCGCCTTCGGTCCTTCGCTTAGTAAGCCCCTCTTCGAGCCTCTACTGAATTCCGCTCACCCCGGTCCTTAGTAGCGTTGACAAAGGCAACCTTTGGATGTTGTTGTGACGCTTTGGTTAGGCTCGGTTGACTTTGTCAACGACACAAGCAAGGAGTTGACAAAGGAGAGCAGCCCCCCTGTTCTTGCTAGAGAGCTTACCGCCCCGCCCTTTATAGTCGCGACTGTTGTCATGGAAAAAGAGTTTGTTTTCTGTCAAAGAAGCATGCTTAACACAGCCTATAGCGTAAAGGCATTCGAGCCGCGTCTAAACTAAATTAAGGGTAAGGGCCCGTACTCTCTCTTCTGTAGATACACTATCCCTTCCGGCTATGGTATGGGGGAAGGGAAGTGAGATCTACCGATTGATTTGATATTAGATGAGCGGCCGTACTATGATCGTTCGGGAGACATGGCCCCACGCGCTACACACAAGAATGAATTGTTATGCGGTCGGTAAACTATTTCTGCGGGCAGCCTATCAAATCGGATCACGTATTTTTTAATATGTCGTTACGTCATGTACATGTATTCGGTCTGAAATTTGGATGTTCCTGCTCGTGCCCGGAGAGAGAATGGGCACGACTCCCCCTCCCCCCGTTCTACCGTCCAAAACAGGCCGGCCGTTCTAAGTTCCGGGGTTGGGTCGGATAGGACCAGACCCAATCGGCTGGATCTGTGGAATCTGAACGGATCAGATCCAATCGGATCTGATCGTAGCTTCGAGTTCAGGTGCCGTACC